CCCTGCATAGATTAGGCATACAGGCGTTCCAGCCCATTTTAGGGGGTGGACGTGCTATTTGTTTACATCCATTAGTTCGTAAAGGATTCAATGCCGACTTTGATGGGGATCAAATGGCTGTTCATGTACCTTTATCTTTGGAAGCGCAAGCGGAGGCTCGTTTACTTATGTTTTCTCATATGAATCTCTTTTCTCCGGCTATTGGAGATCCCATTTCGGTACCAACCCAAGATATGCTTATTGGACTCTATGTATTAACGATCGGGAATCGTCGAGGTATTTGTGCAAATAGGTATAATCCATGGAATCGCATAAACTATCAAAATGAAACAGTTAATGATTATAAGTATAAATATACTACGAAAGAGAAAGAGCCCTATTTTTGTAGTTCCTATGATGTACTTATAGTTTATCAGCAGAAACGAATCAATTTAGATAGTCCTTTGTGGCTTCGGTGGCGACTAGATCAACGTGTCATTGCCTCAAGAGAAGTTCCTGTCGAAGTTCAATATGAATCTTTGGGTACCTATCATGAAATTTATGGGCACTATCTAATAGTAAGACGTATAAAAAAACAAACCCTTTGTATATACACCCGAACCACTGTTGGTCATATTTCTTTTTCTCGAGAAATAGAAGAAGCCATACAGGGGTTTTGTCAGGCCTACTCATACGGTACCTAAGCTAAGGAATTATGTAATACCGCGGGAATTTGGATCTCTCCGGTTCAACTGGAATCATAATTCCTTAATTTCTACATGAATCGAGATCCAGTAAAGGAGGTCTTCGAATCACTGACTCAAACCCATTGGCGAATCCTACTCAGCGGAATAGAGAAGTACTTATGGCAGAATGGGCTGATCTGTTCTTTTACAATAAAGCGATAGATGGGTCTGCCATGAAACGACTTATTAGCAGATTAATAGATCACTTCGGAATGGCATATACATCGCACACCCTGGATCAAGTAAAGACTCTGGGTTTCCAGCAAGCCACTGCTACATCCATTTCATTAGGAATTGATGATCTTTTAACAGTACCTTCTAAGGGTTGGTTAGTCCAAGATGCTGAACAACAAAGTTTCATTTTAGAAAAGCACCATCATTATGGGAATGTACACACAGTAGAAAAATTACGCCAATCCATTGAGATATGGTATGCTACAAGTGAATATTTGAGACAAGAAATGCATCCTAATTTTAGGATGACTGATCCTTCTAATTCAGTCCATATAATGTCCTTTTCGGGAGCTAGAGGAAATGCATCTCAGGTACACCAATTAGTAGGTATGAGAGGATTAATGTCGGATCCCCAAGGACAAATGATTGATTTACCGATTCAAAGCAATTTACGCGAAGGACTTTCTTTAACGGAATATATCATTTCCTGCTACGGAGCCCGCAAAGGAGTTGTGGATACTGCTGTACGAACATCAGATGCTGGATACCTCACGCGTAGACTTGTTGAAGTAGTTCAACACATTGTTGTACGTAGAACAGATTGTGGCACTACCCGAGGCATTTCCGTGAGTCCTAGAAATGGGATGACGGAAAGAATTTGGGTCCAAACACTAATTGGTCGTGTATTAGCATACAATATATATATGGGCCCACGTTGCATTGCCGCTCAAAATAAAGATATTGGGGTTGGACTTGTCACTCGATTCATAACCTTTCGAACACAACCAATATATATTCGAACCCCCTTTCTTTGCAGGAGTATATCTTGGATCTGCCGATTATGTTATGGTCAGAGTCCCACTCATGGCGACCTGGTCGAATTAGGAGAAGCAGTAGGTATTATTGCGGGTCAATCAATCGGCGAACCGGGGACTCAACTAACATTAAGAACTTTTCATACCGGTGGGGTATTCACAGGTGGTACTGCAGAACATGTACGAGCTCCTTTTAAGGGAAAAATAAAATTCAATGAGGATTTGGTTCATCCCACACGTACACGTCATGGGCATCCTGCTTTTCTATGTTATATAGACCTGTATGTAACTATTGAGAGTCACGATATTCTACATAATGTGAATATTCCACCCAAAAGCTTTCTTTTAGTTCAAAATGATCAATATGTAGAATCAGAACAAGTGATTGCTGAGATTCGCGCTGGAACATCCACTTTCAATTTTAATAAAGTTAAAGAGAAAGTTCGAAAACATATTTATTCTGACTCAGAGGGAGAAATGCACTGGAGTACCGGTGTGTACCATGCACCTGAATATAAATATGGTAATGTTCATCTCTTACCCAAAACAAGTCATTTATGGATATTATCAGGAGCTCTGTGCAGATCCAGTATAGTTCCTTTTTCGCTCCACAAGGATCAAGATCAAATGAATGTTCATTCTGTTGAACGGAAATCTATTTCTGACCTCTCCGTGACTAATGATCAAGTGAGACACAAATTGTTTAGTTCGAATCCTTACGGTAAAAAGGGGGGGGTTCTTGATTATTCAGGACCTGATCGAATCATATCCAACGGTCATTGGAAT